GAAGAGAGCGTAGGAGAAGATCATGGGATTCGTTCACGAAAAGCCAAACGTGTAGTAATCTTTACTGATAATCAACAAAATACAGATATTGATAATAATACCAAAGACAGAACTAATCCTGATCAAGCTGACGAAGTGGCTTTAATACGTTATTCACAACAATCGGACTTTCGTCGAAACATAATAAAGGGTTCAATGCGAAACCAACGACGTAAAACAGTTATTTGGAAACTGTTTCAAGCAAATATGCATTCTCCTCTTTTTTTGGACAGGCTGGACAATTCTCTTTTTTTTTCTTTTGATATTTCTGAACTGATGAAAATAATATTTCGAAATTGGATGTGTAAAAACAAAGAATTCACGATTTCCGATTCTACTTATAACGGGGAAAAAACAAACAAAAATGAGAAAAAAGAAAAGGACAAAAGAGACGAAGGCAAAAGAGAAGAAAAAACCCAAATCGAAATAGCTGAAGCTTGGGATAGCATTGTGTTCGCTCAAGTAATAAGAGGTTGTGTTTTAGTAACCCAATCACTTCTTCGAAAATATATTCTATTACCTTCATTAATAATAGCTAAAAATATTATTCGTATGCTATTTTTTCAAATTCCTGAATGGTCCAAGGATTTAACGGATTGGAATAGAGAAATGCATGTTAAATGCACCTATAATGGAGTTCAATTATCAGAAAAAGAATTCCCGAAAAACTGGTTAACAGATGGTATTCAAATAAAAATCCTATTTCCTTTTCGTTTAAAACCTTGGCACAGATCAAAGTCAAAATCCTCTCATATTCTTAACGATGTAAGGAAAAGGAAAAATCAAAAAAACGATTTTTGTTTTTTAACAGTTTGGGGAATGGAAGCCGAACGGCTCTTTGGTTCTCCTCGAAAACGATTTTCCCTTTTTGACCCGATTTTTAAAAAACTCGAAAAAAAAATTAGAAAGTTGAAAAAGAATTTTTTTTTAGTTATAAAAACTTTAAACAAAAAAAGGAAAGTTTTTCTCAATTTATCAAAAGAAAAAAAAACTTGGTTCATCCAAAACCTTCTATTTCTAAAAGAAATAATAAACAAATTTTTTAAATCAAAAAGAAACCTAATTTTCTTATTTTGGTTTAGAGAAGTCTATGAATTAAATGAAACTAAAAAAGAAACGGAGTCGATAATCAATAATCGGACAATTCAAAAATCGTCTCCAAAAATTCAATTTATAGATTGGACAAATTATTCACTGACAGAAAAAAAAATGAAAGATATGACGGATAGAACAAACGCAATCTTAAATCAAATAGACAAAATTACAAAAGAAAAGAAAAAAAAAATTATAAGCTCCGAAATGAATATTCGCCCTAACAAAATAAACTATAATGCTAAAAGATTAGAATCATCAAAAAAAAATTTACAAATATTAAAAAAAAGAAATGCTCGCTTGATTCGTAAATCCTATTTTTTTATAAGAATTTTGATTGAAAGGCTATACATAGATATCTTTATAGTTATCATTAATATTCCGAGAATCAATGCACAACTTTTTCTTCAATCAACAAGGAAAATTATTCCTAAATACATTTACAATAACAAAGAAAATCATAAACGAATTGATAAAACAAATCGAAATCGAATTCACTTTATTTCGATTATAAAAAAGTCACATAATAAAAGGAATATTAGTCTTATAAATAATAATAATAAAAACAATTCAAAAATTTCTTCTGACAGATCCTCCTTGTCACAAGCATATGTATTTTATAAATTATCACAAATCCAAATTATTAATTTATATAAGTTCAAATCTGTCCTTCAATATCACGGAACATCCCTATTTCTTAAGACTGAAATAAAAGATTATTTTTGGGACCAAGGACTATTTCATCCCGAATTAAAAAAGAAAATTTTTCTAAATTCTGCAATGAGTCAATGGAAAAAATGGTTAAGGAGTCCTTATCAATATAAATACAATTTTTATCAGATTAGATGGTATAGATTAATATGGCAAACTAAAATCAATCAAGGCTGTATGGTTCAAAAAAAATCTTTACCAAAATGGAATTTATATGAAAAAGACCAATTCAAATCATTAATTCAGTACAAAAAACAAAATAATTTTGAAGCAGACCTATTATCAAAGCAAAAAGAAAAAGATAATTTGAAAAAAAACTTTCGATATAATCTTTTATCATATAAATATATTAATCATCATGATCAGAAAGACTCATATATTTATAAATCCCTATTAAAAGAAAATAAAAGGATTTCTTATAATTACAACCCAAATACAAGCAAATTTTTTGATATGTTAGGTAGTATTCTTATCAATAATTATCTAACAGAGGATGATATTATCGATATGGAGAAAACCCCAGCTAGAAAATATTTTGATTGGAGAATTCTTAATTTTTGTCTTAGAAAGAAAGTCCATATTGCGTACTGGATCGATACTGGAACCAAACATAAAAAAAATAATAAAACGGATCCTAATAAATATCAAATGACCGATAAAATTGATAAGAAAAATCATTTTTTTCGTAGGTTTCGCAAAGATCAAGAAACTAATTCATCTAAAAAAAAAAAAAATCTTTTTGATTGGATGGGAATGAATGACGAAATATTAAACGATCCTATATCCAATTTAGAACTTTGGTTCTTTCAAAAATTTGTCATATTGTACAAAATATATAAGATAAAACCTTGGGCAATACCAATCCAATTACTTCTTTTCAATTTTAATAGAAATGACAATATTAGTGAAAATAAAAAAATCAACAACAAGAAAAATGTCAATCTTTTTATATCTCTTGAAAAAAAATCTATTAAATTTGAAAATAGAATGCATGAGGAAAACGAATCGGAGGACCGAGCGGATCTTCGATCAGTTTTCGCCAATCAAGAAAAAGATATTGAAGAAGATTATGTGGAATCGGACAGGAAAAAACGTAGAAAGAAAAAACAATACAAAAGTAATACGGAAGCGGAGCTCGATTTCTTCCTAAAAAGGTATTTATGTTTTCAATTAAGATGGGATGATTCTTTAAATCAAAAAATAATCAATAATATCAAAGTATATTGTCTCCTGCTTAGACTGACAAATCCACGAGAAATTATTATATCCTCTATTAAAAGGGAAGAAATAAGTCTGGATATTCTGATGATTCAGAAGGATTTAACGCTGACCGAATTGATGAAAAAAGGACTATTGATTATCGAACCGTTGCGTCTGTCGGTAAAAAATGATGGACAATTTATTATGTACCAAATTCTAGGTATTTTATTGGTTCATAAGAGCAAAGAACAAATTAAGCAAAAATACAGGGAAAAGAGCTATGTTGATAAAAAGAATTCTACCCAATTTATTGAAAGACATCAAAATCGAATTCAAAATAGAGACAAAAATAATTATGATTTACTTGTTCCTGAAAACATTTTATCGCCGAAACGGCGTAGAGAATTAAGAATTCTAATTTCTTTCACTTCACAACCAAAAAATAGAAATAATATTCATATAAACAGATACATTTTGAATGATAATAACATAAAACACTGTAGCTACAGGTTTGATAAAAGCAAAGATTGTGATAGATATAAAAATAGCCTAATAAGTAAATTAAAACTTTTTCTTTGGCCCAATTATCGATTAGAAGATTTAGCTTGTATGAATCGATATTGGTTTGATACTAACAACGCCAGCCGATTCGGTATGGTAAGGATACATATATATCCACAATTCAAAATTCGGTAAGGGTGCATTTTTGATGTATATATCATAACGTTCTGATCTAATATAAGAAAAGAGAGAAGTGGACACATGTATTTTTTACATTCCCTATTCTGGTCTGATATATGTACGTATCAAGTCAATTTTAAAATTCATTAATTCATTTTTTTTTAGGTATAAATTTTTCGCTTTTGTAAGAAAAGAAATATACTAAAGAAAAGAAATATACTATCTTTTTTTCTCTCTAGTCGAATAAAAGAAAATTGGATTTATTAATAATAAATTTGATTTAACAAAAGCAGGAATTACTAATGAAGTAAAGATTGTTGTGTATATAAAATTTAAATACACTGAAATTATTATATTATTTAGCTATTAATATATTCTATATTCCTATTCTATATTCCATTTTAAGTACATTTTCCATTCTTTTTATTATTACTGATCAACAAAAATATCTTCATTTAATATTTAATAAAAGAGGGGCTTTCATTTTATGGTAAAAAATTCATTCATCCCAGTTATTTCACAAGAATTAAAAGAAGAAAACAAAGGATCTATTGAATTTCAAATACTAAGTTTCACTAATAAGATACAAAGACTTACCTCACATTTGGAATTGCATAGAAAAGACTATTTATCTCAGAGGGGTTTACGAAAAATTCTAGGAAAACGACAACGACTGCTATCTTATTTTGCAAAGAAGAATAGAGTACGTTACAAAGAATTAATTAATCGGTTGGATATTCGGGAATTAAAAACTAAAAACTAGTTAATTTTTTTTTATTTAATTATTTGATTTATTAGATCTTGGATTTTGATGAACTTCTTTTTTTTTGCGTTTTCATTAATTCATGGAAGAATGAATCGAGGAAACCTCTATGAATGTACCAACTACAAGAAAAGATCTTATGATAGTCAACATGGGTCCCCACCACCCATCAATGCATGGTGTTCTTCGACTTATCCTTACTCTAGACGGTGAAAATGTTATTGAATGTGAGCCAATATTAGGTTATTTACACAGAGGAATGGAAAAAATTGCGGAAAACCGAACAATTACACAGTATTTGCCTTATGTAACACGTTGGGATTATTTAGCTACTATGTTCACAGAAGCAATAACAATAAATGGTCCAGAGCATTTAGGAAATATTCAGGTACCTAAAAGAGCTAGCTATATCAGAGTAATTATGTTGGAGTTGAGTCGTATAGCTTCTCATCTATTATGGCTTGGACCTTTTATGGCGGATATCGGTGCACAAACTCCGTTCTTCTATATTTTTAGAGAAAGAGAATTAGTATATGATTTATTCGAAGCTGCCACTGGGATGAGAATGATGCATAATTATTTTCGTATCGGGGGGGTAGGGGCTGATTTACCTCACGGATGGATAGATAAATGTTTGGATTTTTGCGATTATTTTTTACAAAAAGTTGCTGAATATCAAAAACTTATTACGCGAAATCCTATTTTTTTAGAACGAGTTGAGGGAATAGGTATTGTTGCTGCAGAGGAAGCAATCAATTGGGGTTTATCAGGACCAATGCTACGAGCTTCTGGAATACAATGGGATCTTCGTAAGGTTGATCATTATGAGTCTTACGAAGAATTTGATTGGGAAGTCCAGTGGCAAAAGGAAGGAGATTCGCTGGCTCGTTATTTAGTCCGAATTGGTGAAATGACAGAATCCATAAAAATTATTCAACAGGCTTTGGAAGGAATTCCAGGGGGACCCTACGAAAATCTAGAAGTTAGATGTTTTGATAGCGAAAAGGGTCCAGAATGGAATGATTTTGAATATCGATTCATTAGTAAAAAAACTTCTCCTACTTTTGAATTGCCGAAACAAGAACTTTATGTAAGAGTCGAAGCCCCAAAGGGAGAATTGGGCATTTTTCTGATCGGGGATCAGAGCCGTTTTCCGTGGAGATGGAAAATTCGCCCACCAGGTTTTATCAATTTGCAAATTCTCCCTCAACTAGTTAAAAGAATGAAATTGGCTGATATTATGACAATACTAGGTAGTATAGATATCATTATGGGAGAAGTTGATCGTTGAAATGATAATTGATACACCGGAAGTCATTAATACGAGAGAAGTACAAGCTATCAACTCTTTTTCCAGATTAGACTCCATCAACGAGATCTATGAAATTATATGGATGCTTGTTCCTATTTTGACTCTTGTACTGGTAATCACACTAGGCATACTAGTAATTGTGTGGTTAGAAAGAGAAATATCTGCAGGAATACAACAACGTATTGGACCTGAATATGCCGGTCCTTTTGGAGTTCTTCAAGCGTTAGCCGATGGAACAAAATTACTTTTCAAAGAGAATCTTTTTCCCTCGAGGGGGGATACTCGGTTATTCAGTATCGGGCCATCTATAGCAGTCATATCAACTTTATTAAGCTATGCAGTAATTCCTTTTGGATATCATTTTGTTTTAGCTGATCTAAAAATTGGTGTTTTTTTATGGATTGCCATTTCAAGCATTGTTCCCATCGGTCTTCTTATGTCAGGTTATGGATCAAATAATAAATATTCTTTTGTAGGTGGTCTTCGAGCTACTGCTCAATCTATTAGTTATGAAATACCCTTAACTCTCTGTGTATTATCCATATCTCTACGTGCGATTCGTTGAAAGATAAACTTTTTTGTAAGAAAATTTAAGAACAGAAAAAGGCAAAATGAAATGAATTGACTATATTTCCTTTTTTTTGGTTCATGAACGAAATTGGATAGTTATATGAGTGAAATAAAACAGCTTGAACTTTTGGCGTAAAAAATGGAGACTCATTTCCTATGTACAAGAGTAAAGCAGAACTAAACTAAACATAATAAGACGAAAGTGGTTGCCCCAAGATTGGTTGATTATTCATCCTGGCTTGAAGCGGGCTCAAGATCAACTTTATTGAGTTTTCACTATCATTTATCTGTATTACCATAATGCTAACTGGCGAGTAATTGAGCAAAAATAAGTGGATGGTTAGGAACACCAAGATACACAAAGGATTGGTAATAGAGATTTTTAAAATTATAAAAAAAGAATAGAAAGATATTTCGACAAAGATATTTCAACATAATAATATAAAAAGAATATTAATTGGGGCTTTTAATTCGTAGAAATGATCAGGCAGTACTCCCCATAACATAATTCCGATTCAGAGTATCCTCCCGCCCACTGATTAAAGAAATGACTATCAGGAACGAAATAATCCTTTGCTTTCTTTTTTTTTATTATTTTCATTTTTTGACCCCTTCCCCTTTTTCAGAAAGAAGAATAGGAGCGAAACAAAGAATAGAATACGTTTACAATAGAAAAAAGAGATCCTTTTTCCTTTTTATTTATTTGATTTTTCCTATATCCATATTTATGTTTATGGAAATCAAATTCGTATCATAATGCATAAACTAAAGAAATGTCTAATTCTTTTTCGTAATCAAAAAAGAAAAAAGATAGGGTGAAATAGCTATTGCTATTTCTACAAGGAATATTTTATTGAATATTTTATTGAAGTATAAGTTATTACCCAAAAAAGAAAAATTTCAATTCTTAAAGGATGAGATCAATTCAGAAGTACTTTTTTATTTTTAGTATTATAACAGATAGAATTGCATTGGTCGAATTAGGGAACGTTCGATCCATTTTTATCGTGTTTATCTGCTAAATCCGATAACTATATGTATTAAAATAAATAATACGACCCGGTCCTTAGATTTATTTATGGCCTTAGAGGAGCCGTATGAGGTGAGAATCTCATGTACGGTTCTGTAATAGCGACCGGAACAGTGATGTTATCATCGACTATGATTATCTAACAGTTCAAGTACAGTTGATATAGTTGAGGCGCAATCAAAATATGGTTTGTGGGGATGGAACTTGTGGCGCCAACCTATAGGGTTTATCATTTTTTTAATTTCGTCCCTGGCAGAATGTGAAAGATTACCCTTTGATTTACCAGAAGCAGAAGAAGAATTAGTAGCAGGGTATCAAACCGAATATTCGGGTATCAAATTTGGTTTATTTTATATTGCTTCCTATCTAAACTTATTAGTTTCGTCATTATTTGTAACAGTTCTTTACTTTGGAGGTTGGAATATGTCTATTCCCGCCATTTCCCTTCCAGACTTTTTTGAAATAAATAACGTCGGTGGAGTAACAATTGGTATCTTTATTACATTGGTTAAAACTTATTTGTTCTTGTTCATTTCGATCACAACAAGATGGACTTTGCCTCGACTAAGAATGGACCAATTATTAAATCTTGGTTGGAAATTTCTTTTACCTATTTCTCTCGGAAATTTATTATTAACAACTTCTTCCCAACTCCTTTCACTATAAAGAAATGCTTTTCTATATTCTGTCTTGTCTCAAACAAAACAAGAGAAATAAATAAACATAAGATTATTCATAGATATTCACTATATGTTCTCCCTAGTAACTGGGTTCATGAATTATGGTCAACAAACCATACGAGCCGCTAGGTACATTGGCCAAAGTTTCATGATTACCTTATCCCACATAAATCGTTTGCCCGTAACTATTCAATATCCTTATGAAAAATTAATCACATCTGAACGTTTTCGTGGTCGAATCCATTTTGAATTTGATAAATGCATTGCTTGTGAAGTATGTGTTCGCGTATGTCCTATCGATCTACCTCTTATTGATTGGAAATTGGAAACTGATATTCGAAAGAAGCGATTGCTTAATTATAGTATTGATTTTGGAATCTGTATATTTTGTGGTAACTGTGTTGAGTATTGCCCAACAAATTGTTTATCAATGACTGAAGAATATGAACTTTCTACTTATGATCGTCACGAATTGAATTATAATCAAATTGCTTTAGGGCGTTTACCAATGTCAATAATTGACGATTATACAATTCGAACAATTTTGAATTCATCTCATCAAAACAAAACGCGAAATCTCCTTTGATTAAAGATTAATTAAAGAACAATTTCCAATTCATAAACTAAGATTCCATTTTGACCGAAAAAGGGGGGAATTATTTTTTCATTTTGTGTATTCAATAACTACAAAACTCAACCAGTTATTTGATTGGTTGGTGAGAACCGCAGCATGGCTTAATTTGGATTGAAAATCTAGTAATATACCCCGAGTTCTATCCATAGTTATTTCAAAATTTCTATTTTTCATTTCTATTTATATCTATTTATATATAATAATTTCTAATCATTACCCTTTTTGAGAAAGAATAAGATAAGTTTAATAGTTGTACCTACAATAATTTCCAACCCTTAGGGTTTAATTCAATTATCACCCTATTCTAAAAAAATATAAAAAAGGGCTTTTCCCGGTGAGGTCAATAAGGTCATGAAAAAACAATTTTATTTTTTATCTTTTATTTTACGTACAATGGATTTGCCTGGACCAATACATGATTTTCTTTTAGTTTTTCTGGGATTAGGTCTTATATTAGGAAGTCTTGGAGTGGTATTACTTACCAACCCAATTTATTCTGCCTTTTCGTTGGGATTGGTTCTCGTTTGTATATCCTTATTCTATATTTTATCAAATTCTCATTTTGTAGCTGCCGCACAGCTACTTATTTATGTGGGAGCTATAAATGTTTTAATTCTATTTGCTGTGATGTTCATGAATACTTCAGAATATTACAAAGATTTTAATATTTTGACCGTTGGGAATGGGTTTACTGCCTTAATTTGTACAAGTATTTTAGTTTCACTAATTACTATTATTCCAGATACGTCATGGTACGGGGTTATTTGGACTACAAGAAAAAACCAGATTATAGAGCAGGATTGGATAAGTAATAGTCAACAAATTGGAATTCATTTATCAACCGATTTTTTCCTTCCATTTGAATTCATTTCAATAATTCTTTTAGTTGCTTTAATAGGTGCTATTGCTGTGGCTCATCAATAATAAATCTTTGGAATTAGCAATTGAAATCCAAATTCAACTTGTTTGTTGCTCGATCTTATTACATTCATTTGACTTTAATTCTATTTGAATTTGAGGATTATTCATGTAGAGATTTGTTTATTCGATTTATTTCAATATGAATAAGAATTCAATATCAACATATTGGATTGACTAGAATAAGAATTTCATAAACCAAGTACACAAGAAATAAATAGATTGGTAATAAATCGAAATTGATAAGGAGTTGACTGATGATGCGGGAATATGTACTTGTTTTGAGTGTCTATTTATTTTCTATCGGTATTTATGGATTGATTACGAGTCGAAATATGGTTCGAGCTCTTATGTGTCTTGAACTTATACTGAATGCGGTTAATATAAATTTTGTAACATTTTCTGATTTTTTTGATAGTCGCCAATTAAAAGGAAATATTTTCTCAATTTTTATTATAGCTATCGCGGCCGCTGAAGCCGCTATTGGATTGGCTATTGTTTCGTCAATTTATCGTAATAGAAAATCAACTCGTATCAATCAATCCAATTTGTTGAATAAGTAGTATTAATCATATAAAATAGAATAGAAAATAGAAATTTCTATATAAATACATATAAATAATATTTATATATAATATTTCTATATATAATATATAGAAATAGAACCTTTCTATTCATCAAATTGAATTGGTATATATGATACGGATACGGAACCAATCAGATCATGTTTGCGAAAAACGAATAAATTAAATTAAAGCATCTTGGTTATATCTCCCGAGTCGATCCGGAATTGAATAGCACAAGTCTGGTAAATCATTGATTCATCTGGTATTCACATATATGATTCATTGTAGAAATTTACTAGATCGAAAAAGTATAAAGTTCAAAAAAAAAATTCTAAATCCAATGTCACATTCAGTAAAGATTTATGATACATGTATAGGTTGTACTCAATGTGTCCGCGCCTGCCCCACAGATGTATTAGAAATGATACCTTGGGACGGGTGTAAGGCTAAGCAAATTGCCTCTGCTCCAAGAACAGAAGATTGTGTTGGCTGTAAGAGATGCGAATCCGCCTGTCCAACAGATTTTTTAAGTGTTCGAGTTTATTTATGGCATGAAACAACTAGAAGCATGGGTCTAGCTTATTGATACTTTCCAGAAAATACCACTTGAATACATTTGATTTTTTGTTTACCGACAAAAACCCTTAATCAAAAAAATTCTCTTTTTTTGATTAAGGGTTTTTCTGGTCCAAGTTATCTTGTTTTTACCACGAAGTCTTTTCCTTGGTTAACAATGTTTGTAGTTTTACCAATATCCGCAGGTTCCTTAATTTTTTTTCTCCCACATAGAGGAAATAAGGTAATTAGGTGGTATACTATTTTTATATGTATAGTAGAATTACTTTTAATGACTTATACATTCTCTTATTATTTTGAATTGGACGATCCATTAACCCAATTAATAGAAGATTATAAATGGATCCATTTTTTTGATTTTTACTGGAGATTGGGAATAGATGGACTTTCTCTTGGACCTATTTTACTGACAGGGTTTATCACTACTTTAGCTATTTTAGCGGCTTGGCCAGTTACTCGGGATTCCCGATTATTCCATTTTTTAATGTTAGCAATGTATAGTGGTCAAATAGGATTATTTTCTTCTCAAGATCTTTTACTTTTTTTCATCATGTGGGAATTAGAATTAATTCCCGTTTATCTGCTTGTAGCCATGTGGGGAGGAAAGAAACGTCTCTATTCAGCTACAAAGTTTATTTTGTATACTGCGGGAAGTTCCGTTTTTTTATTAATGGGGGCTTTAGGTATCGCTTTATACGGTACCAAGGAACCAACATTTAATTTTGAAACATTAGCCAATCAATCATATCCCATGGCTCTGGAAATAATATTCTATATTGGATTTCTTATTGCGTTTGCTGTCAAGTCACCGATTATACCCTTACATACATGGTTACCAGACACCCACGGAGAAGCACATTACAGTACTTGTATGCTTCTAGCCGGAATCTTATTAAAAATGGGAGCATACGGGTTGGTTCGAATCAATATGGAATTACTACCCCATGCTCATTCGATATTTTCGCCCTGGTTGATAATAGTGGGCGCAATACAAATAATCTATGCAGCTTTAACATCTCTTGGTCAGCGAAATTTAAAAAAAAGAATAGCCTATTCGTCTGTATCTCATATGGGTTTCATAATTATCGGAATTTGCTCTCTAAGCGAGATGGGACTCAATGGAGTCGTTTTACAAATAATATCACATGGATTTATTGGCGCTGCACTTTTTTTCTTGGCGGGAACGAGTTATGATAGAATACGTCTTCTTTATCTCGACGAAATGGGCGGAATGGCTGCCCCAATGCCAAAAATATTCACGTTATTCAGTATCTTATCGCTAGCATCTCTTGCATTACCGGGCATGAGCGGTTTTTTTGCTGAATTGATAGTATTTTTTGGAATAATTACTGACCAAAAATATTTTTTAATGCCAAAAATACTAATTACTTTTGTACTGGCGGTTGGAATCGTCCTAACTCCTATTTATTTATTATCTATGTTACGCCAGATGTTCTATGGATACAAGCTGTTTAATGCCCAAAATTCTTATTTTTTTGATTCTGGACCACGAGAGTTATTTGTTTCGATCGCTATCCTTCTTCCTGTAATAGGTATTGGTATTTATCCGGATTGCGTTTTCTCATTATCAGTTGACAAGGTTGAGGCTATTCTATTTCCGTTTTTTTATAAGTAGTTTTTCGAAATAAAACAGAAAATAAAAAAGGAATCCTATTCTTTTCTTTTTTAAAAATGAAAACTTTAACAATAAAAAAAATCTCTTTTTTTTTCCTTTTCATTTAAATTTAAGTTATTTTCATTTAAATTTAAGTTAAAAAAATCAATTCTACACACCTTTATGCCTTTGCCCCCTTTTGAGAATTTTTTGAATCAAGTAATGTAGTGATTCAAAAAGTTCTCAAAGAATTACCTAAAACTTCTTGTATATGTTGTCCCCCTTGTATATGTTGTCCTATAGTTATATGCGACAGATCCCTTCATCAATTTGATGTTAATGTAAATGAACCATAACTATGTAGTCCAAGTCCTAATAGATTAACTCCAAAATAGCAGATCCAAATTATAAGAAAGCCCATAGAAGCAACAATTGCAGAATTTAAACCCGCATCAGAATTTTTATTTGTTCGAATATGGAAATAAATCACGAATATGGCCCAAGTAATAAAAGCCCAAGTTTCTTTTGGGTCCCAATTCCAATATGATCCCCAGGCTTCATTAGCCCAGACCGCTCCCGAAAGAATACCTATGGTCAAAAAAATGAACCCTATACTAATAATACGATAACCCCACTGATCTAATTGTTGAATCAATTGAGACCTGTAATAATTTTTACAAGAAAGAAAGGAAGTATTTTTAAAAACATTATTTTTTTTCGTCATGTATTGGCTCTTACCAAAGGAAAATGAACTAGATAATAAATTATTACTTTTAGCACTATCCAAAGTTCTTATGATTTTGTAAAATGTAATTACTAGAAGGGCTACTGATAATAATGATCCACATAAAAGAGCTGCATAGCCCAATACCATCATACTTACGTGCATCATTAACCACCGGGATTGGAGAGCAGGTACTAAGACTTCAGATCGATGCAGGTTAGTTAAAAAACCCGAAGTAGCAAACGCTTGGGTAAAAAAAATACTTGGCGCAATTATTATGTTTAAATAATTTTTTTTTTTTTTCAAATATGGAACCATATGAATAATTGCAAAACCCCATGAAAGAAAGATTAATGATTCATATAAATCACTTAATGGTAAATGTCCCGAATAAATCCAACGAGTAACTAATAATCCTGTTATACAGAAAAAAGCAATTCTCATGCCCTTTTTTGACGAAGCATAAAGTCCTACAAATTCGTCGACTAATAAGGTCATTAAATGAATTAGAATTCCAATTGAAACAACCGAAAAAGAAATATGAGTTAATATGTGTTCTAAAGTCAAAAATATCATAAAAATCCTTAACAAATTAACAAAAGGGTAGGATTCTTTAATTATACATTATACATAATTGAAATCATGAATTGAATTCATTATCATTATAGGGCATATTGTATCCTCTTGAAAAGGAAATGAAAAGATAAGACATTATATTATGCCGCCACTCGGACTCGAACCGAGATGCTCTAGCACTGCTTCCTAAGAGCAGCGTGTCTACCGATTTCACCATAGCGGCTTGCTCAAAATCATAATAACCAATTTTGATTCAATCGTCGAGCTTTAATTTTAGTAGCGTAGCTCCAATATTTTTTTTTTATTTTTTATTTCGAAAACATAAAAATTAATGAATCAAAGCATCAATTATTTCATTTAAATAAATTATTAATAATTGATGCTTTGAGTATTTTCATAATAATCTTTATTATTATTTAATGTGTCAATTTTGATTAACTTAACAATGTTGTTTTTTTGTAGTTTCGACTCTTATACTCTTATACAACGAAACTCTTGTAAATAATATAATTCTTATTGCAGTCTATGACTAGGGCTAAAAAAAAAAAAAAAAATTTTTTATGGATTACAATTTTAGATTCATGAAACTATTTTATTTAATAATCCTTAGTATTTTTAATAATCCTTAGTATTTCAGGGCTTAAAGAATTTGTGTTAAGATTTAATTTAACAATTTAATTAGGTATTGAGTTGGGCATATCATATAACAAAAAAATTTCGTGATTTTTTTTTAATATTGTTTCATTTTTAATATATATCTTGAGATCCATCTTCCAGTCCAAATATATAGTGTAAAAAAAATCATTCAAAAATAACCTCTTATATACATATCTATCTAAACTAAATATGCAATATGCAAATTTTATTAATTGGATAGAAAGGGGAGCTTATTAGTTATTTAAAATAATATTTTTAAGGAGGGTGACTTAAAAATTAATAATTTTTGTTTTTAAGGATTCGTTTTTTTTTACTAATGATTTTAGATGGGCTCTTTTTTATTCATCTATTCAAAAACTTATTAAAAACTTATTAATATTTCGTATTATTGTGACAAAGGGCTGGATGGGGAAAATAAGAATCCCCATCCCGGAAATGATAAAATTTGCTAAAAATCAAAAAGACGAACTTTGTGTCTTCTTTTTTTTTTTTGCAAACAAAAACAAAAAGTACCCTTTTTAGAATTCAATATCCAAATTGGATTCCACATATACATAGGATAAGGGGGGAAAGGGGTCCATTTTGTATTGATTATCTCAATAAAGGCTGGAAATTATATAAAATTATATAGAAATTATATAATTTAATTTCTATTTATTCTATTTATTTTATATTCTTTATAGTATTTTATATTCTTTATAGTTATATATTTATTTATTTTCTATTTAAAGTATATGTATATCATATTCTGTATATATTGTATAGAATATTCTATCGATGTATATATTCGTTATGTATATATTCGTATATATTTTTTATTTTAAATGCTAAATCAAATTTAAATCCTAAATAAAATTCAATCTTTTTCCGTTGTCAAGCCGAGTTAGATTATTCCGATGTTTGATTTTTTATTTGTTGCACAAAAAAACTTTTTGAATTACCTGTAGAAAGAGATTTTGCTAACGAAAAAGCTTTCAACGCGGTCCAATATCCCTTTCTTTTCCAAATATTTTTTCGAATACGCTTTTTTGAAATAGAAGTACGTTTTTTTGGAACTGCCATTCAACATTAAAGAGATTATTTATTTTATTGTTAGAAGTGTATGTGAAAGACATATATTGTCATATAGTGTTAAAAAAAAAAATTGTTCTTTATTATCATTATCTATTATCTAGTTATTTAGTCGTTAAATTCTATTTGCTTCCTACAAAGCCTAACCATTGCTTTTTATTAGTTCGTAGTTAGATTTCTTCTTTTTTTCGTCATACTGTATTTATATGTCATACTGTATTTATATGTCATACTGTATTTATATATAGAATATAGAATAATTTATATATAGAATTTATATAGAATAAAATACATCAAAAACTTTAGTTTTTTATCCCCATGAAAATGTTTTTTTTTTCTTTTTTTTCTAGGAATTGGTTAAGCTCGAAGAGAGGGTCTCCCTAATTGAAATTGAATTTATTGAAGTTGAATTTGAAAATTAAAAATTATTAATCAATTTTTTAAAAATATATGATTTTCTAAAAACCATTTCATGTAAAAGATATTTTATTAATTCTCTTTTTCCTTTTTATTAATTATTTTTTTCCTTTTATCTTTTTTTTCCTTTTATCTTATGTAAATGTAAAGCGCCCAATATCATACATAGGATTTGTTATAAACAAAAGAGAAGGCATTAAATCTGGGTCAAAATAAAATACAATCATTAATAATTCTGACTTGAAAAAAGTAATAATAAAAAAGAATTCTTTTATTATTACTTTTTTATTGAATGTTGAAGAATTTTGGAAAAAGAATTCTTTTTTATCATTTTTATAAAATTAAAATTAAGTACTACTTTTAATATAATTCTTTATCCTTTGTATATAAATTCTCTGGATATCCATTTTTGCAATCCACAGCAATAATCGAATTTTAGAGTAAATTTTCTTTTATTAGTGTCTTGTTTCATTAGTATCGTCATATATTATTTGACCAATTCTAACTTCTTAATTTGAATATGTAAAGTATTTTGAAAAAAATTCAGAATAATTATGAAGAAAAATTTCTATTTAAGTTTTGAATATCATTATTATTAATTATTTTAATTATTCTTTTTTTTTTGGCAAATCCGTTCAATAAAATTTAAAAATAACAAGAGATAAGAGCCGATGAATCAGAACCAAGAAAGAATTAATCATTAATTAAGTTATGGCACATATATATCAATATTCGTGGATCATACCCTTCGTTATACTTGCAGTTCCTATGTTAATAGGAGTGGGACTTCTACTTTTCTCGGCGGCAACAAAAAAACTTCGTCGTCGGTGGGCGGTTCCGAGTATTTTATTGTTAAGTATAGTGCTTATTTTTTCAACCGATTTGTTTATTCAGCAAATAAATAGTAATTCCATTTATCAATATATATGGTCGTGGACCATCACTAATGATTTTTCTTTAGAATTCGGACACTTGATTGACCCATTGACTTCTATTTTGTTACTATTAATTACTACAGTTGGAATTATGGTTTTTATTTATAGTGATAATTATATGTCTCATGATCAAGGCTATTTGAGATTTTTTGCTTATATGAGTTTTTTCAATACTTCAATGTTGGGATTAGTTACTAGTTCTAATTTGATACAAATTTATATTTTTTGGGAATTGGTTGGAATGTGTTCTTATCTATTAATAGGTTTTTGGTTCACACGACCTATTGCATCGAATGCGTGTCAGAAAGCGTTTGTAACTAATCGTGTAGGAGATTTTGGATTACTATTAGGAATTTTAGGCCTTTATTGGATAACAGGTAGTTTAGAATTTTGTGATTTGTTCGAAATATTCAATAACTTGACTTATAAGAGTGAGATTCATTTTTTGTTTGTTACTTTGTGTGCTTTCTTATTATTTTCAGGAGCAATTGCTAAATCGGCACAATTCCCCCTTCATGTATGGTTACCAGATGCTATGGAGGGACCTACTCCTATTTCAGCTCTGATACACGCTGCTACTATGGTAGCGGCTGGAGTTTTTCTTGTCGCTCGACTTTTTCCTCTTTTCGTAGCCATACCCTACATAATGAATCTAATAGCTTTGATAGGTATAATAACAGTCCTATTAGGAGCTACTTTAGCTCTTGCTCAAAAAGATATTAAGAGAGGTTTA